TAGGCCATGAACTAGATCAGAATCATTCTCAGCGAATCTATAAGAAGCGATCCAATTATTTTCATCAGGTCCGGGTGAAGACCAAAGATCTTGAGCGACCAATCCGGCAGAACAATTCAAAAGATAAAGAAGTATCGTTAATTTCTTCATGCTCGTTCCAAGTTCGAAGTACCATTTGTACAAATAAGAATCCCCTTCTTTACATGATTTCTTCTTCATATAGATAGATATAGGATCTACGGGGCAATTACTTAGAAGTACATTTTGTGCAACAGCCCTTCCTATCTGATAGAAAAGGATCCCATGATCCTGAACCGATATTACCTGGGATCGCAAATCCCAAGTTTGTCTATGAAGAGCTGATCTAATTGTATTAGTTTCTATAATTGATTTCTTCTGTGTAATACTAATGGATAGGGCCTCATTGATAAGTGCTGCAAGATCTCGTGCATTGGAACCCATGGTTATGGACCCGAATCCGTTAGTATGGAACATTTTCTTTTCCAAGTGAAACCCTTTAGTATATGAAAGAATGAAAAAGTGCTTTCGTTGTTGTTGAATAAGAAGCCTTCGTATCTTAATGCATGTATTTAATTTATTCGGAGCTATTAGAGCGGGATCCACTTTTTGGGGAATATGAGTCGAACCAATAACAAGAATATTTCTAGTAGAATATCTTTCACAATCTCTGGAGAGATAGTTCTGTAATAGACCGAAGGATCTGTAATTCACATACAGATCATGAATGTTTGGAATCCATATTATGCAAGGAGACATTGCTCTTGCTAATGCGAATCGAAAGGTGATATCGATATAAAATCCGTATATACTCGGCGGCATATCCATAGTTAGCACATTCGTCATATCTAGCAGCTCCGTATCAAGATCAAGGTCATCATCAATATCGTCACTATCATCAATATCGATATCGTCACGATAATCACTATCGTCACTATCACTATCATCAATAAAAAAACCTTCAGGCTTGTAATACGAATACGGAAAGTTGTTCGGAAATATCGTAATGAAAGGAACATGGGAGTTTGTCGCTAGGTATTTGACCAAATAGGATCGTCCAGTTCCTATAGAACCTATCACTAAAATACCCCTAGAAGGGGATAGGGCTAAACGGAGCGAGAAGGGTTTTCCATGAGATGGGAAATGAAAACTATTAGCCCCACACGGGGTTTGTGAATAAGTGATTGTCTGATAATGAGCAAGGAATATCCGTCTTTCTGCTAAACAGGATCTATTGAACTCATAATTCATTAGATACTTTTTATGAATGTCAACTAAGTATCGTAAGTAAATTGATCCCGGTTGTTCAATCATTTGATAACCAGAGTCATTCTTTGATAAATGATCACTATGAGTCAGACTCAATAGAATTTGATCAATCCTTTTTTCTTTTTCGGTCGTTAAGGTGGAGAACTGAACCAAGAATTCTCTTTCTTCATCATCAACCAAATCACTGTTCGCGACCCAGGATTCTATTTTCTCATCAATCCAATCACCGTTCACCCCTTTTCTTTTTCTTATCAATGAATAGATCTCTTTACTTGTACGACTTAGATGTCTCGTATTTCTCGAAAAAGCGATTCGATTGATGGGATTTTGTATGATACTTCTGAGATCGATGAGATTGATATTCAAATATTTCTTCTTAGAACGTATTGATTTGACCCCATAAGCGGAACCACCAACCAATAGCATGTTGCCACCAGAAGCAGAAACCCGTATTTCTTCCAGAAAATCTCCTAATTGTTCCAGAGCAACTAGAAAGAGATTCTTTAACCAGAAAGAATTCAGTTCAGATTCAGATGTAGGATACCTATCCAAAAGTTTTCGCAACTCAATCATGTATGATGGAATCATCAAAGATTTGATCTTTTCTAACTCTGTCTGTAACTCACTAGAGGCTCGGGAAACAAAGAGAAGATGTATGCGAACGAGATATCCAGCAACAAGAAGAAGGAAAAGGATTGAATAGAGGAACTCCCGAGCATTTGTTAATCTCAGATGTGTCCATATCAATGGAACGGGTGACTCATTATTTCGATGAATCGTTTCTTCGGACAGAAGGAGATTCTGTAAACACTTACTCGAAATCTCACTTATCAGACTCGAAATCTTACTTTTCAGAGTCAGAGTCCATTGTGGAAGAATCTTCTGAGGAATTGGCCATGATATATCTGATACATGCATAATATCTCTCAAAACGGATACAAATTTGTGCCTGCTACTTAGTATCCTTAGTATCGGCAATGGTTCTGAAAAAATCTCTAAAAGGGTGGTGAAATTTAGATATTTCCACCCTGTCGAAGTAAGGAACCATGGCATATATGTTTGGAAGAGATTCCATTTTGAGAGATTGAAAAGAGCACTATCTCGTCGAAAGGTTCTATACATCTGCCCTTTCTCAACGCATTTCTTTAGAGAAAGACTCCGTTTTTTTTTCCTCTTTCCAGATGGGAAATCCTTCTCAGAACATGGAGTGTGAATCAAATCCATGTTTGAATTGAAACTGAGATACTCATGCAAGTTCTTCCCTTCTGAATCAGATAGATTCATATCTGAAAGAGGCTGACAATAAGTTCTTTCAAAATGAACTATTTGTTCCTCTGTTAGAGGTGTTGTAGAAATGTCTGCGATCGAGTAAATAGCTCTACGAACGAATGGCTCGGATCGAATTGGAAAATGGAAAAATTTGTACAAGTTATACCTTTCGTCACCACTTTGTGTAAAATCGTTAGGTATAAATATGTCAGATACCTGTGACTCGATTGGCAAAATAGTCTCTCTCTCCCCAAAAATATGTTTTTTTTTACCGACGCACGAAGAAAATATTTTGTTGCGAATGAACAAGATAGTGAGGAATTGTTCATATGTAGGATCATAATTATTGATACGGGTCTTTTCCACATAAAAAGGGAATCTTTTGTTACAATAGAACCAGAAGCGATTTGGATCATTCAAGAATCGAAGTGGATTTGCTTTATAAAAAGAAGATATCAATGAACTTCTATGAAATGGTTTCACGGGATTCAGCCAATTGTCTCGATCATGGAATATCATTGATAAATAGGAATCCGTGTTATCAAAGGATTTCCTGCGATTATTTCTAGTATGGAATGAGTCAATCACCCACTTTGGTATCTTTTTGAAGCAAAATGGTAATCTTGTTCCTCCATTGATCAAGGATTTCGGTCTTTTGGAAGTATCATGATCATCCAATAAGAAGGGTTTCAATTTATTCAAATGAACGATTTGAACACCTATTGATTCTAACAACTGATTGCGGAGTTGATCATTCGGACCTTTCAATTCATAGATGTGGATCTCGGACCTATGAATGGGGGTATTCCCGATACTCACAAAGAAAAGGGGAAGTGACTTGGACAAAAAGAGAAGTGACTTGGACAAAAAGAAACGAAGTGACTTGGACAAAAAGAAACGAAGTGACTTAGACAAATCTTGTTTGTCTATAACCTCGGACCAATCAATCGAATATTGATTAATACGTAACCGATCGAACACTACTTGAAAATGGTTCTTCTGTTCAGAAAGGAAATGTTCCAAATGTTCCTGGAAATTCTTGCTCCCATTGGACCATTTGTATCTATATACATCAGGATCCCGATTCATGGATCTCCCGGTTCGAGAAATAAGAGGATCAAACCATTTCTTCTGACTCTTTTTCAAATTCGATAAATGTTGGTTGATCGTATATTTCATTATAGTTATATGATTCAGAGTATCATTTCCTATTTGATCCCTTTGAATTCCATATTCGAAGTTGTGATCGGATCTATTCATTAAAAAGAATCGATTAGATACATTTCTTATGTACCCATAGATTTGAATCAGATTTCGGATCAATCTATATTGATTGACTGCCTCCATTATGTTGTTGCTAGCAAATACCGCTGTTTTTCGTTTTGGATCTTCCAAATCATTCCCGCAGTAGATCCGGGCCGATTTTTTTCTGATCCTTCGATAAAAAGATTCATTCTCTTCATAAAAAAGAGGAGGTAGAACCAATAAAGATTTCTTTTTCGATTCATCTCTGGAGTTGAATACCTGATTCAAGAATTTTTTTTGATCCAACCCGTAGGAATCAATAGAAAAGGCAAATCTCCTATGATACACCAGATCCGGCTCGGTTATTGATAGAGTGAATAGATCTGCCATTTCTTGAAATCTCTCTTCTGATTCAAAATCGTGGTGTAACGTGTATCCCCTTTTGTTCCGGTCATGGAATAGATGAAATAAATCAAAAAATGGATTTTTGTTCAAGAATGAAATAGGATGAATTGAGACGGTATTTTGTAAATACGTAATTATCTTGAATATATCAACCATTTCCTTATTTTCCGCTCGCCTGGAAGGGACAAAAGAAACATCTTGTTTTTTCTTCAAAAATTTCTGATCTCTGGTGGACCTCTCAATAGGATTCGAACCCAGATGAAGTTCTGACCATCTGTCAGAGAAAAAAGAACGAATTGATCTTGTAGGATTCCCAAGAAATTCTTCGATTTCTTCCGGAAGCAGATGATTATTCATCTGCTTCTCACGTTCCGTGAATAGCCGGGACATTGAGGAAGATCCAAAAAGGCATTTCGGGAATTGATCTGATTCTATCTCTGTTCGTTCCGTTTGAAGAAAGGAAGGATCCCAAAGAATCGATCTTTCTTTTAGTTGCTGAATCTCTGTTTGATCGATCAATGTGGGATATTCTGAATCCTCATTTCTAATGGAATCGAAATGATCTATGGATTGATCAGAAGATCCTTTCAATTGGCTAGAATCCCTTACTTGAACGAAAATAGATCTTGATCTTGTGGAATCATATTGAATATTTGACAATACATTCCGTACCTTGCTAAAAAACCGATCCTTGTTTACCAACCACACATTGTCTAACCAAATCAAATTCTCTCTCGATACGTTCCTCAAAAAATCCGATTCGTGCTCATTCTTCCCCCAACTAACGAAGAGAT